CATCTCTGATGATACTTTTTTAGTTAGGGATAGTAATGGAGACAGTTATTCTATCTATTTTGATATAGAAAATAAAATTTTTGAGATTGACAGCGATCATTCTTTTCTGAGTGAACTAGAAAGTTCTTTTTCTAGTTATCGCAATTCTAGTTATATGAATAATGAATCTACGAATGAAGATTCCTTATACAATCGTTCCATTTACGATACTCAATCTAGTTGGAATAATCACATTACTAGTTGCATTGACAGTTATCTTCAGTCTCAAATCTGTATTGATACGTCCATTGTAAGTGATAGTAGTGACGGTTACATTTCTAGGTGCGTTTTTGATAAACGTAAAACTAGTAGTGAAGGTGGGGGGTCCAGTATACGAACCCGCGCGAAGAGTAGTGATTTAACTCTAAGAGAAAGGCCTAGTGATCTCGATGCAACTCAAAAATACAGGCATTTGTGGGTTCAATGCGAAAATTGTTATGGATTAAATTATAAGAAATTTTTGAAATCAAAAATGAATATTTGTGAACAGTGTGGATACCATTTGAAAATGGGTAGTTCAGAAAGAATCGAAATTTCGATCGACCCCGGTACTTGGGACCCTATGGATGAAGACATGGTCTCTCTGGATCCCATTGGATTTCATTCGGAGGAGGAGCCTTATAAAGATCGTATTGATTCTTATCAAAGAAAGACAGGATTAACTGAGGCTGTTCAAACAGGCGTAGGTCAACTAAATGGTATTCCCGTAGCAATTGGGGTTATGGATTTTCAGTTTATGGGGGGTAGTATGGGATCCGTAGTCGGGGAGAAAATCACCCGTTTGATTGAGTACGCTACTAATCAATTTCTACCTCTTATTATAGTGTGCGCTTCGGGGGGAGCGCGCATGCAAGAAGGGAGTTTGAGCCTGATGCAAATGGCTAAAATATCGTCTGCTTTATATGATTATCAATCAAATAAAAAGTTATTGTATGTATCAATCCTTACATCTCCTACTACTGGTGGGGTAACAGCTAGTTTTGGTATGTTGGGAGATATTATTATTGCCGAACCAAATTCCTACATTGCATTTGCGGGTAAAAGAGTAATTGAACAAACATTGAATAAAACAGTACCCGAAGGTTCACAAGCGGCTGAATATTTATTCCAGAAGGGCTTATTCGACCTAATCGTACCGCGTAATCTTTTAAAAAGCGTTCTGAGTGAGTTATTTAAGCTCCACGCCTTCTTTCCTTTGAATTCCAATTCAATCAAGTAGAGCGCACTAAGTTCAATTATTTTATTTGTAGCAAACAAAAAAAGTAGTTAGCTTATCCGAATCTTAGCTTATCGGAATCAAAGTAACTAAAAAGGGAGTTTTCTTTGGCGACCTAAGATTTAATTGTAGAAAGAATCAAAATCAAAAGTTGCGTATAACTCTTTTTTTTTTACCTAGATTCCCGATTACTAATTAAGAAGTCTCTATCAACAAGATAAAAACGTGAGTTCTTCCTTTCGTGAAATTAGGAAAATAAAACGAATTTCATCTTACGTATATAATCAAATTCAAATTATAGAAAAAATAGATATATAGTTTTATATCTTTCTCCATCTCCCGAAAATCCCGTTTTCACTAAAAATCCCGGTTGTGTCGCATTCTAATGAATCTTTCAATAATTTGTAAGAAACTCTTTATTAAATATTAAAATGAAATTCAAAGACAAGAACAAAACACAAAGAAACGAAGAAAAATAAAATGGATTATCATATGTATCTTTCATATAGATAGATGAATAAGTCCATTTATTTAGTTCTACATTCCTTGGACTTATTCTATATACTCACTTAGATACTTAATATCTCTAATCTACGAATTCATAATAATTACAATTATTAATTATAATTAGTATAAATATAAAATATGATATTAAAAAAAAATAAGAACAGGTACAAATAATAAATCGAGGTACCCCATTTTATGACAACTTTCAATTTTCCCTCTATTTTTGTGCCTTTAGTAGGCCTAGTATTTCCGGCAATTGCAATGGGTTCTTTATTTCTTTATGTTCAAAAAAACAAGATTGTTTAGATCCGAGGGGACCCAGTCTCATTCTTTTTTTTTTTTTCACTTAGACTTGTAGCATAACACAGATATTTATTTCGGAAAAGAAAATATAGTAGAACATGTGATTTCCGCCGAACATAAAGGAAAAAGCTCTTATGTCTGCAGAAAATGATCTATAGATAACTGAATTCTAGCCAGTTTCAAATAGATCAGGATCGCTGGATGCCTAAAATGTAAAGTTGGTGGATCTATATATATATCAATATGTATATTGGGATCATATGAGGGGTATGTTATTATTTTAGATCTAAACAATTTGATGAATTACTCCTAAAAGTTCCCATTAAACTAGTGCTAGTTCACATCAAACTAGTGCTAGTTGATGAAAGTTCATTCGGAAACAAAAAAAGTAAAGTCAAAATCATTTGGGGTATTCTCTCAATTTCAATAAAATGCAATCGGATCAAGTATGAGTTGGCGATCAGAAGATACATGGATAGAACTTATAACGGGGTCTCGAAAACTAAGTAATTTTTGTTGGGCCCTTATCGTTTTTTTAGGTTCATTAGGATTCTTGTTGGTTGGAACTTCCAGTTTTCTTGGTAGAAATTTGATATCTTTTGTTCCGTCTCAGCAAATCCTTTTTTTTCCACAGGGAATCGTGATGTCTTTCTACGGAATCGCGGGTCTCTTTATTAGTTCCTATTTGTGGTGCACAATTTCCTGGAATGTAGGTAGTGGTTATGATCGATTCGATAGAAAGGAAGGAATAGTGTGTATTTTTCGTTGGGGATTTCCTGGAAAAAATCGTCGCATATTCCTCCGATTCCTTATAAAAGATATTCAATCCGTTCGAATAGAAGTTAAAGAGGGTATTTATGCCCGTCGTGTCCTTTATATGGATATCAGAGGCCGGGGGGCTATTCCGTTGACCCGTACTGATGAGAATTTAACTCCACGAGAAATTGAACAAAAAGCCGCGGAATTGGCCTATTTCTTGCGCGTACCAATTGAAGTATTTTGATTTTGAGAAAAGGAACTGGGCGGAAGAACGAATGCTTTCTCGGCAGGAGGGAAAAAACGCAAGAATCCTTTTAGTTTTTCTATAACTAAATGATACTTTAGATGCAGATAAACCATATCTTGTAAATTCTTTTCTTTGTCAATCGACCTTTTTACTTGTTTTGCCGCTTATTTTTTTGACCATCACAATATCTTTTTCTCAATTATTCTATTCTTGACTATGGGGAATCGTTGGAATTTTTTTTTTTCGAAATACTGGATATTTTGATAGAATAAGGGGTTCTTTCGTCTCAAAATCTCAATAATATTCATTTCTTCAAAGTACTTCTTTCGGCCATTCATCGAAAGGAGACATTTGTTTGGAATTTGATGAATTGAGGTATCTAGCAACACTATTTTGTATTATTTCTTCAGTCGAACTTGAAGTGGAGTCTTAGTCTATTTCTGTATTCTTTCTAGATTCAAAACAAAATCACAAATAAAATAGATTCATAGGTTTGATGCCCTGTCTAGAACTCATGTTTGAAAGAAATATTCGATTACATAAAGTCCGACAAATGGAGTGGGTTAATTAAAAATTAACAGGCGAAAAATGGCAAAAAAGAAAGCATTCACTCCTCTTTTGTATCTTGCATCTATAGTATTTTTGCCCTGGTGGATTTCTCTCTCATTTACTAAAAATATGGAATCTTGGGTTATTAATTGGGCGAATATCGGCCAATCCGAAATTTTTTTGAATGATATTCAAGAAAAAAGTATTCTAGAAAAGTTCATAGAATTAGAAGAAATCCTCTTCTTGGAAGAAATGATCAAGGAATACTCGGAGACATATCTACAAAAGCTTCTTATAGGAATCCACAAAGAAACGATCCAATTAATCAAGATACACAACGAGGATCGTATCCATACAATTTTACACTTCTCGACAAATATAATCTGTTTTGTTATTTTAAGTGGTTTTTCTATTTTAGGTAATGAAGAACTTGTTATTCTTAATTCTTGGACTCAGGAATTCCTATATAACTTAAGTGATACAGTAAAAGCTTTTTCAATTCTTTTATTAACCGATTTATGTATCGGATTTCATTCACCCCACGGCTGGGAACTAATGATTGGTTCTGTATACAAAGATTTTGGATTTGGTCATAATGATCAAATTATATCTAGTCTTGTTTCCACTTTTCCGGTTATTCTCGATACTATTTTTAAATATTGGATTTTTCGTTATTTAAATCGTGTATCTCCGTCACTTGTAGTTATTTATCATTCAATGAATGATTGATAAATGATCCACCAATATTAATCCAATTAGAACGTTTCTTACTTTGTAGTTCTACATAAGTATTAAAAACATTCTATCCGGGGGGTTTTCATACTATTTTTATAGTATAGTATTCCAGTAAAATGATTCCAGTAAATAGCAGAATCGTGGATAGGAAACTATACTAGCGACCTACCCAATTTATTGTAGAAATTTTCAGACCAATGATTAGACTATGCAAACTAGAAATACTTTTTCTTGGATAAAGGAACATATTACTCGATCTATTTCCGTATCGCTCATCATATATATCATAACTCAGACATCCGTTTCAAGTGCATATCCCATTTTTGCGCAGCAGGGTTATGAAAATCCACGAGAAGCGACCGGGCGTATTGTATGCGCCAATTGTCATTTAGCTAATAAGCCCGTGGATATTGAGGTTCCACAAGCAGTACTTCCCGATACTATATTTGAAGCAGTTGTTCGAATTCCTTATGATAAGCAAGTGAAACAAGTCCTTGCTAATGGTAAGAAAGGGGGTTTGAATGTGGGGGCTGTTCTTATTTTACCGGAGGGGTTTGAATTAGCTCCTTCCGATCGTATTTCTCCCGAGATGAAAGAAAAGATAGGAAATTTGTCTTTTCTGAGCTACCGCCCTAATAAAAAAAA